ATAGCCGGCCAATTAAAAAATAGAGTTTCTTTTCGAAAAGCAATGAAAAAGGCTATTGAATTAACTGAACAAGCAGATACAAAAGGAATTCAAGTACAAATTTCAGGGCGTATCGACGGAAAAGAAATTGCGCGTGTCGAATGGATCAGAGAAGGCAGGGTTCCCCTCCAAACCATTCGAGCTAAAATAGATTATTGTTCTTATACAGTTCGAACTATATATGGAGTTTTAGGGATTAAAATTTGGATATTTATAGACCGGGAATAATAAAACTTTACTTGTCTTTCCCTTCGATCCAGTAATGGAACAAAAAAATAAAAATTCGTTCCTTTTTTATGTTCAATCAAAAAAAAACCAAAATGAACAATTCTAATTCTATAAGATTGAATAAAAATCCCTATTGAAATAATAGCTATGCTTAGTGTGCGACTCGTTGGTTTTTTAGGGTTATAGGATTAAATAAAAAAAAAAAAAAAAAGACCAGCCCTTTTTTTGTATAAACAAATAACTATAGAACTAATAACCAACTCATCACTTCACATTATCTGGATCCAAAAAACCAGTCAAGATATGATATATTGGTCATATCACTGTAGCAACTGAAATCTTTTTTGCATAAATAAAAGAAAAATAAATCTGATTCTAAATTGTGAAGCTAAGAAGAAATATGTGGATAAACGGAAGGGTGAAAGAAGGGGAGAAAAAACAAAAACAACGATATAAAATTCCATCCAATATGTAAGGTTTATGAGTCATCTCATAAAAAAGCAATGTAATAAAGCATCAATCGATATGGATTCATAAAAAATAAAACGAATCCGTTCATAGAACAAAAAAAATAAGAGCTTCGAGCCAATAAAGACTAAGAAAATTGGCTCAAGAAAAAATTTCATTATGAGCTCCGTTGTAGAAATCAGACCTAACCATTAAGTAAGAAGCGATGGGAACGATGGAACCTGTGAATCCAAATCTATTGAAAACAGACTCATTGATCGGGATGGCGAAACAAACCAGAGACTAATTCCTTCATCTATTGGGAAAATAAAAGTCATGAGTTAACCCTACAACTAAAATAGCGACGAAAAGAGTCAATATTCGCCCGTGAAAACTTTATCTTCTTGGATTGATAATTTTTGCTCAATCCAATAGGATAAAAAGAAAAACAAAACAAATATTCGTTAGAACATAAAAAAAGAATATGATATTTAAAAATATAAATTTAAAAATATAAAATAGAAATATTAATATGCTTAGTTAGCTAAAAAAGCAAGATATACAAATGAATAATAGACTTTTTTAAAATTTTATTATTCGCGAGGAGCTGGATGAGAAGAAACTCTCATGTCCAGTTCTGTAGTAGAGATGGAATTCAGAACCAACCATCAACTATAACCCCAAAAGAACCAGATTCCGTAAACAACATAGAGGAAGAATGAAGGGAATATCTTATCGAGGTAATCATATTTCTTTCGGTAAATACGCTCTTCAGGCACTTGAACCTGCTTGGATCACGTCTAGACAAATAGAAGCAGGTCGACGAGCAATGACACGAAATGCACGCCGCGGTGGAAAAATATGGGTACGTATATTTCCAGACAAACCGGTTACAGTAAGACCCGCAGAAACACGTATGGGTTCGGGGAAAGGATCCCCTGAATATTGGGTAGCTGTTGTTAAACCAGGTCGAATACTTTATGAAATGGGTGGAGTAACAGAAAATATAGCCAGAAGGGCGATTTCAATAGCATCGTCCAAAATGCCTATACGAACTCAATTCATTATTTCGGGATAAAAAGAATCAAAAGAAAAAGGTCTTGGGGATAAAAAAACAATAACAGGTGCCGGTTTCTTTCTTTGGACAAACAATATTTCTTTTTTTTTTTTTTCTTCACTCTTTGCTTTGCATTGAAAGAATAGATTATAAAAAAATGATATGATTCAACCCCAGACCCTTTTGAATGTAGCGGATAACAGCGGGGCTCGAGAATTGATGTGTATTCGAATCATAGGAGCTAGCAATCGTCGATATGCTCATATCGGTGACGTTATTGTTGCTGTGATCAAAGACGCAGTGCCAAATATGCCCCTAGCAAGATCAGAGGTGGTCAGAGCTGTAATTGTACGTACTTGTAAAGAACTCAAACGTGATAACGGTATGATAATACGATATGATGACAATGCTGCGGTTGTCATTGACCAAGAAGGAAACCCCAAAGGAACTCGAATTTTTGGTGCAATTGCCCGGGAATTGAGACAGTTAAATTTTACTAAAATAGTTTCATTAGCTCCGGAGGTATTGTAAGGTCTTCTAAAATAAGATAATACCATTGGTTATAGTAAAGTATTTGAAAGAAAGAGATTAAGAAATATATTCAGAATTTTTAGTAGATTGTGTCGCACGCATATGCCTTTAATTTAAATTCATAAACAAATAAGTAAAAAAAAACATGTTGATTATATCAAAATTGGGGAGCACCAAGAAATTTAATTCACCATGGGT